GGAAATCGATAAGAAATTTTCCCTCTTTGTGAATCAAATTCACTTATTTGTATCTTGACTCTATCCCCTAGTAACACACGTATACGATTACGGCGCATATTGAAAGATCGAAAACCCACAACGATTTGACTATTATGATGCAGACGTACGTGGAACATGATATCTTTGATGGGTTACAAGTCCTTTAGAAAGAAATTGCTCTCTTTCATTTAGATAACTCACAACGGTTTGATTTTTAAGATAAAAAAAAAGATATCTTTGATCGGTTCCACAATTATTCCTTCATAAAGAAATTGCTCTTTTTTATTGATATCTATGTTGGTTTTTCTTTTCTCTTTCATATCTTTTTCCTCGATTATATGGATTAATAGACTTAACTGCTAAATAACGTAAAAATAATTATAATTATTTCTAAAATACAAAATTATTATTATTTTTTTTTCAGCTTTTTTTTCTATTTTTTTGAGGATTACCATATATAACACAAAATCTCTCCTCCAATTCTTTGAAGTCGAGCTTCTCGATCTGTCATTATACCCTGAGAAGTAGACAGAATTACAATTCCTATTCCACCTAGAATCTTAGGAATTCGTTGATATTTCGAATAAATTCGTAAACTGGGTCGGCTTATGCGTTTTCAAAAAATAGTTCTAGTTGCTATAAATATAGAAAGACAAAGTCATTTTTTTCTACTTTGCTCTACTTTCTAAATATCCAAATTTTTAAGCCTAAAACTCCATTGATAGTTTGAATTGTATGAGAACAATAATCTATTTTGGCACAAATTATTTGTAGGGGAAGTTTACCCTTTCTTTTACCTTCTTTACGTGCGATCTCTTTTCCGTCGATACGGCCTGCGAGTTGAAGTTTTATTCCTTTTGTATCTGTTTCTTTAGCTAAATCAATAGCTTGTTGCATTGTCTTTCTAAAGGGGACTCTATTTTTTAATTGTAAGGTTATAAATTCTGCAAGAAGATTAGGTTGGCTATATAATTGTTCAGCTCTTTTTAGTTGAATACGAATTAATCTGGGGTATATAGAGAAGAATTCTTGTTTTTTTACATTTTTCTTGAATTTTGCCAAACATTTCCCTTTTAATAAGAATTTTGGTACGAATCCGCTATAGATGATGACTCGTATAAATGTTTTTTGTGTTCTAAATCCTTGTTTTTCAATTTCTATACGTATAATTCCTTCAAAGCCTAAGGGAGGTAAGGGAGGTAAAGATATTCTCTTTTTTTTACTTTTTTGTTTTTTATTCTTTTGCTCTATTTTTTTTAATTTTTCTAAATATTTCTTGGTACCAATTTGTAAACCTTTTTTGATTCTATATTGTACATAATTCTTGAAAAAATTTCGTATTTTTTGATCTTCTTGTATACTCGTAGAATAATTTTTTGGTTCTTCAAACCAAACAGAATGATGACTATGGGTTGTACCAAGTCTGAAACAAAGTGGATTTGTTTTTTGTCCCATAATTCTCTATTTTCTTTTTTTCATCCATATCTTTTTAAATGAAAAGGAATCTAAATTTTAGATTGATTTAATAAAGATTTCGGTTTTTCCTTGAGTACGACTTTTATAAGACATGTGCTTCTTTTTATTGGATAACTATGTCCTTGAGCACGGGGTCTTGCCTTTTTTCTAATAGTACTTCTATTGACTTCGGCTTTACTAATGAATAAATCAGCTTCGTTTAAACCCATATTATGATTAGCATTTTTTGCTGCAGAATAAACTAATTTGAAAATGGGATAAGATGCTTGATAAGGCATGAAACTTAGTATCATAATTGTTTCTTCATAGGAACGTCCGCGAATCTGATCAATTACTCTTCGCGCTTTGGAAACAGAAATACCTATATGTTGAGCTAAAACTTGGACTCCTTTACTTGAACTTGAGTTCTTTTTCATAGGGTTATCCGCTAGCTTTTTAAAATTTTTCATAAGATTCTTTCTCCTTATGTTTGATCCCTATTTTTTTTGATTCTTCATTACAGATTTATTATCGTTATCATTTATTGCATCTATCCCCCAAAAACGGGTAGGCACGAATTCTCCCAATTTGTAACCTATCATAGATTCTGTTATATAAACAGGTATATGTTCCTTTCCATTATGAATAGCGATTGTACGGCCAACCATGGAGGGTGTAATAGTAGATGCCCGAGACCAAGTTCTTATGATTTCGTTCTCCTGCCCCATTTTTATTTTTTCCGTTTTTTCCGATAAATGCTTAGCTACATATCTTTTCTTTTTCTTTGCTACATATCTTTTCTTTTTCTTTGCTACAAATCTTTTGTTTTGACCTATCACAGTTGATTACTCCTTTTTTTGCATAGTAAAGATTGGCATTCTATGTCCAATATCTCGATCTAAGTATCGAGGTCAGAATAAAAACAATAATGATGAATGGAAAAAAGAGAAAATCCTTTCTTTAGCTAGATAAGGGGCGGATGTAGCCAAGTGGATCAAGGCAGTGGATTGTGGATCCACCATGCGCGGGTTCAATTCCCGTCGTTCGCCCATCACATTATTTCGAATTCCAAAAATTCGATTTTGAATATTCCTATTTACGGCGACGAAGAATCAAACTATCACTATATTTTCTCCTTTTCCTAGTTCTTCTTCCAAGCGCAGGATAACCCCAAGGAGTTGCGGGTTTTTTTCTACCAATTGGGGCTCTTCCTTCACCGCCCCCGTGTGGATGGTCCACAGGGTTCATAACTACTCCTCTTACTACAGGACGCTTACCTAGCCAACACTTCGATCCAGCTCTACCCAAACTTTTTCGGTTCACCCCAAGATTACCCACTTGTCCGACTGTTGCTAAGCAGTTTTGGGATATCAAACGAACCTCCCCAGATGGTAATCTTAATGTGGCCGATTTACCCTCTTTTGCAATCAGTTTCGCTACAGCACCTGCTGCTCTAGCTAATTGTCCGCCTTTTCCATGTGTGAATTCTATGTTGTGTATGGACGTGCCTAAAGGCATATCGGTTGAAGTAGATTCTTCTTTTTTATCAAAAAAACCCCTTCCCAAACTGTACAAGCTTCTTCCAAAGCATACGGCTTTCTAGATGTATATGATGATATAGAAAAAAATAGATCTTTTCATCGTATAATGAAGTATCACATGAGTGGATATTTAGGAATCCTAATCTCCCGAATCATTCATATTATCATCTTCTACATCCTAGGTCTCTCCGTTCCGTCATCTGGCTTATGTTTTTCATGTAGCATTCAGACCGAATGACTCTATCAAATTACGTCGATACTTACACATATTACGGGTAACGTAGGAGACATCTCTTCGGGGGATCTTCATTACCACTGCTTAGCTTTCAATTCGCCTCTGACCATCAAATGAAATGTGAATAACCCGTCCTCCTCTCTTTGAAAGAAGGGGCGCTTCCAGTTCTGTGCGTGCTTCAAACAATTTTCTCCATATTACCATATCTCTAGAGTCAATAATTTTCTATGAGAAACTACTGAACTCAATCACTTGCTGCCCTTACTCAACAGTTTTCTGTTGAGGTCTATTCCATAGAGGTACTCCAAATGGATTAGTGATCGATTTCTAGGTTTTGTCGTAAACCTAATTGGTTACTTCCAATTACGTAAATCAATAGTTCAAACCGCACTCAAAGGTAGGGCATTTCCCATTGATATAGGAACTCCTTTACCAGAAAAAATGGTATCTCCAATTATAGCTCCTCTGGGATGTAAAATATATCTCTTCTCACCATCCTCGTAGTGTATAAGACAAATGTATGTATTTCGATTAGGGTCGTATTCTATGGTTACGATTCTACCAGATATGTCTTTTTGATTCCGTCGAAAATCGATTTTACGGTATAGACGCTTATGACCCCCCCCTCTATGCCTTACGGTAATAATTCCTCTGGCATTACGACCTTTACTACAACGATGTCGTCCATAGATCAAATTATTTCGTGGATTGGATTTCATTTGACTTTCTACGGCTCCATTGCGTGTGCTCCGACTAGAAGTTTTGTATAAATGTATCGCCGTGTTATTAAGTATTTTTCTTTAAGTTCTTTTCTCTAGAAGAGGTGGAATAGAATAAAGAATCTCTAGAAGAGGTGGAATAGAATAACCCGGTCGAAGCGTAATGATCATACGCCTGTAATGCATTGTATGTCCCATAATAGGTGCCATTCTTCTACCCCGAAAGGGGTAGAAGATGACTATTCATAGCTATTACCTTAGTTCGACTCAATCCTTGATTTCTTTCTTTGTTGATCCTGATTCGACATTAGAAGTATGTATACAAGGTCTTCAAGTTCTTCCTCGTGTAATAATTTGTCATTGTTGAACAAATGGTTATCTACTTCTCCTTCCTCTCGGTATCTTAGGAGAATTTCTCCTTTATTAAAAAAAATATATATATATATATATATATATATATATATATAATATATATATATATATATTTCTATATATAGAAATATATTCCTCTATGTATTCTTCTCTTTCTTTTTTCTAAGAATCTCATAGGGATCAATAGAAACTATATTCTCATCCGTAGGATCCCAAGTACCCGAATCAATCAATCAAAGATTCGATTCGATCTAAACTCTCCATTGGTAAATGAAATGCACCATGTTGACAAATAGATTTGTTTTTTTGTGCATATTTTTTGTAAATGGATGTCTCACAATTTTCACAATAAGTCCATAAATGAGCCTATCGCGCAAAAACATCCTCTGGATTTTGGTATTTCATTAAAGATTCATTCTTCCCCAATAAGCGAAGACTTTTTCCTCTAACTACTGCATATTTGATTCCATCCATAAATCCATTTTCTTCCCTATGAGTTTTAGTATCGATCAGAATTCTAGTTATTACTCTTCCTATGTTAGGGTATGAATATACTATACCAATTAATTCGTTATGGAAGATCCCATTGAGCCAATTCCGATAGACTTTTTGACCCTTCCTATTAGGGTGCATCCAGTAGGAATTGAACCTACGAATTTGCCAATTATGAGTTGGGCGCTTTAACCATTCAGCCATGGATGCAATTAATGAAATAATATTTCTGATCATAATCTCCACATTGGATCAAGAACGGGGTCAGAGGAGCTAATTCGTATAAAGCCATCGAACCGACCCAACCAGCAACTAGAGCTGTGTGCATTATAGAAACAGAAAGCAGTCGACCGGGATCATTCAATACGACAGTATGAACACGATACCAAGGTAAACCCATGGAAATACCCCTTTATCAAAGAGAAATAGAAACTTGATTTTCTCGTACGTATTAAACTAAGAAGACGATATATTGTGTACCTAAACTTTTTTTCAGTGGATTCTTTGGTTCATTTTTATTTCATCTCATTGAAAAGAAAAATAAGGGAACAACTCTGTTCGTAAGAACAAAGAGAAGCAGATCTATTCTATACCCGATAAGTACCAATACGCAAGGGGAAGATTGCATTATTGGAGAATAAATGGATACTTATTCGAATGATCAATCCTTTCGTTACAGTTTTTTTGAATCCATTCTGTCTTACTCTATCAAAAAACCCTTCCATGTATCAAAATCAAAGAGAAGAAATCGGTGTATCAAAATCGATGTATCAAATAGAAGAAAAAGGAATGAAGACAAGAAATCATGGATTTTCACCTTTCCTTATTTAAGTGAATAAAGGATATGTATTTTTTGGTTGAAATTTTTGAGTATAGGAATACCAAAAGTATCTTTTCGCCGTCCTGGAACCGAAAAGCTTGGCTTGACATATAGTGTGACTTGTCAAACATATTGGGTCATATGAGATTGACCCGTTCTCTTCCCCGATCAAGATATCCGCTGTTTCGCCGAAGAGATATTGTATTGAGTAAACCATCATTCATTCGGAGCACGAAGTCAAATTTATCAAATTTCAATATGAAAAAAAAATGATATATGTCTTAATTGATACGATTTGTATTACTTAATCTTTTCTTGATATCAAATATATGAATGAAAAAAGACAGAACAGAGATATATCTTAGAATTGAAAGGATTGTGATTCCTTCACTTTTTTTTGAATTCAATTCGAAAAATGGATATTAAAAGTAAAAGCCGCCTTATATTTTCTTTTTATTATAGTTACTTCCAGAATCGAGATTAATATGCAATTAATCATTGCAGCAATAAAATGGAATCAGCTTTTTTATCTGTCTGTTCTGATCTTCTAATGAGTGCAAACCTTTAGGTTTCTAAAATAGCTAATTCGTTAATACAATACTAGAAAAATTTCGTTTATGATAAAAAATTCGTTAATACGAGAAAAAATTACTTAATAAATACAATACGAATAAAAAGAAAATATTTTTCATTTTTATCGTATATATATAAAATAAATAAGAAAAATATGGAGGATCATGAAAACTCTCATAGATTTCGGCCAAATGCAGGCTGTCGTAAAGAATTTTTTAAAGACTTTGATTTTTGTTCTAGCAGGAGTCTTTCTCTATCGTGTCCACAATCAAAATCTAATAGAAAGAAAAAATCTCGATTTGAGGGGGCTTCTTAGTTCGGTTGAATGCAGGGAAGAATCTTTTTGTTCTTCCAATAACTTGGTTGTTTCGCTTCCAAAAGGAAAAACCTTTTCTGGGAGTTTTTTTATGGATGGAGAAGAAATTCATTGTGTTCTTCCAAGAAAGAAAAAGTATATCTGTATCATTCGGAGTTCCTGGTGGTCGAGAAACCTGATCATAAAAAATAGGGACTTGATTTGTAATGAAACCGTAGCTGGAATTCAAATCTCATTCAAAGATAGAAATAACAAAGATCTTGAATTTCTATTGTTGTGTATACATGATCCATCCGATGGTTAGTTGGGGGAAGAATCCGCACGAATCGAATTTTTGGTTCGACAATGTGTGGTTGGGAAATCGGTTTATTAGGAAAGGAAAAAATATCTTATGCAATATTGAATATGATTTAACAAGATCGAATCTCATTGAAGTAGAAAATTCCAGCCAATTGAAAAGAATTATATTGTTTATTCGCAACAAAATAATTTCTTCTTTGTACGTCGGTAAAAAAAAAACAATTTTTTTTGACTCTTTCTCTGCGAATCTCTGACACACAAATACCTCACGATCAGGATTTTCCACAAAGGGGTAACACAAGAGATAATTTGTACAAGTCTTTTATGTATAAATTATCTAAATTCTATCGAAAAATTTATAATAAGTTTTACGGATCTTTTGTTTTTCCAAGGACTCTTTATCCAAAGAAATCCAATCTGGAATCCTTAAGATCTTTCATCTCGCCACCAAGAAATTTTGATCCAATTACAGCCGATCCAAAATTCTATAGCTATAGAGAAAGTTCCTCGATCACGGACTTTTTAGAAATTCTTTGGAGATTTTATTCATCATATATGAATCGATCTGATTCAAAAGTTAAGAACTTGCATCCGTATCTCAGTGTCAATTCAAACATGGAGTGTTAATCAAATCCATGTTCTAAGAAATCTTTACCATCCGGAAAGAAAGAAAACTGGAGTCTTTTTCGTTTTCGAAGCAAAAAAAAATATGTTAATAAACGTAGGATCAAGATAACCTTAAAAAAAAAAAGATCTGATTTCTGTGATCATTTTCGAGGGAGATATTAAAGATAAAAAGATAATATTTATTACTACGAGTGCAATATTTACAAAAAATATCTCCCCACGATCTTAACTACGAGTGGGTTCAAACTTATAAGATCCATCCTTTCCGAGATTTATTTCAACTTGATATTACCAAACTTGGTATCAAAAATTCAAGATATTTTTGATATACCATGGGTAATTCTTGAGAAGATTTTTATGAAATGGACTCGGATAAGTGAGAAGATCCTTATGAAATGGACTCTGATAAGTGATAAGTGCGAAGATTTGAACTCTTTCTTTTGTAATGGGAGAAAAGGATAGAAAAAAATTTCAGTGAGACATTACTTCTTCGGTCCGAACCAAGGAATCCGTTAGATATGATGCAACAGAAATCTTTTTCTATCCATTATGATAGATTGAGAAATGAAATAGACGAATCGGAGTTTGAAGAAGGGCACGAAGCGGTGAACCCGCAAGAGATAGAAAACGATTTCTTCAATCAAATAGTTTCAAATAGTTCGGTCTGCTAAAATAAGGCGCTATCTATTTGATAATCTCGAAATTGAGAATATCCATATGAAATCCGGATTTCTTTATTGGGCCGAGTCTTTTCAGGGCAAGTGGCCTCTTGATCACGAGGAAGATAAGCTTCAAGAGGAGGAGCTTCAAGAGAAAGATTCGGAGTTCTTGCAGAGTGGAACAATTCTGTACCAGAAAAAAGAGAGATTTTCCAAAGAACAAAGCGTTTTTCTAATAAACCGATTCATTTGGGAACCTCCGCAGCCATTCTTTTTGGTAGTCATACGGCTGGACTTTTGGTTTTCACGTCGAGAATTGTTTGAGAAGAGGTCTGACCTAGACCTAGATAAGTATCCTTCTTCATCTTTCAATGAAAATTGGTTCAATAAGCAAAAAAAGCACACTGAATTGTTGGCTCGTCCGTCGTCAGAGATGGCAAAGAAGACTTAGAATCCATAGTTCCTTATGTAAAGGATCTTTCTCTTCTCATATTCTGTTGGAGAGTTATCAGTATTTAGCAAATCTGT